ACTGCTTCCTAAGAGCAGCGTGTCTACCTATTTCACCATAGCGGCTTATTCGAAATCATAATAACCTATTTTTATTCAATCGTCGAGATTGAAGGAGTTAATTAAATGCAATATTTTTTTAGGAAACCATTAAATTGATGAATAAAAACTTGTTTAAGAATTAGGGATTTAAACGTTTTCGTTAATAATATTTATTATCTTTTTATTTATTATTTTAGAATGTCAATTTTATTTAACTGAACTAAAAATGTAGTTTTTCGTAAGTTATTACTTTCTGTTTTCCTAAAACAAAAATGTTACGGTTGGAACTAGATTATTTTGACTTCAATCCATAGATAGAACTAAAAGCAATGTTCTGTCTCGTTTGCATTTTTTAATGATTCATTTATTTTATTAATCTAAAATAAAAAAATAATTTTATCGATAAAATATAATTTTTATATAACACAATTTCAGCGATACACTCAAGGGGTTTTTGTAAATATTTGCATAGTTATTTTTATATGAATTCTTAGGGTTTTTCGTTGTGTAGAGAATTTGTGTTAAGATTTAGCAACCCAATTAAGTTAGGTATTAGTATGGGTGTATCAATTATATAACAATATTTTATATTTCTATCGAAATTGTACCGTACTTCAAAAAATACTTTATAAATTTTTAAATTAATATATATTATATCTTTGATATATATTATATTTTGATCGATCTTCCAATCGAACCATAGGATCTAAAACAGATCACTCAAAATTGGCACATTAGTCATATAACTACCTAAAAATGTAAAAGGGGGTTTTTAAAATTAAATTGGGTTAAAGAGTTTATATAGTGATAATAATTTAGAAAAATAAAATAATGATTTAGAAGATTATAAAACATATTTAAAACTAAATCAATGAGTTTCAACGAACCCTTCATTTTAATATATAATAATATATAATTATAATATCTTTTAATATTTAATATATTATATAATAAAAATAAATTTATTTTTATTATTGATTCAAGTCGATGGGGAAAGTGAGAATCCCCATCCTGAAAATTATAAAATATACTAAAACGAAAGGTGAACCCTTGTGCTTGCATTTATACTTTTTTCAAACAAAAAAGTACCATTAATTTTTCGAATTAAGTAGACAACAGAATTCTTATCTATATCAGAAATGAAAGAAAAAAGACGCCTTCTAAATTAAAACATTATGAAACTAATTATTTTTATTTCTGATTTATATTTAGTATATAAATATAAAATAATAAAATAATTTTATATATATATTATTTTTTATTATATTTTATTATATATATATAATTATATATAAAATATATAAATTATATAAATATAAATTATTTTACTATTATGATGTTAATTAAAATTCTTATAACTTATAAATATTATAAAAAAATTATAAACAAAATTAGATTACTTTTCTAATTAGACCGATTAAGATTTTTTATTGTATTGTATTGTTTGATTACTATTATTTAATATTTAATTGTTTGATTACTATTATTTATTTGTTACACAAAAAAAACTTTTAGAACTCCCGGTAGAAAGAGATTTCGCTAATGAAAAAGCTTTCAATGCTGCCCGATATCCCTTCCTTTTCCAAATATTTTTACGAATCCGTTTTTTTGAAATAGAGGTGCGTTTTTTTGGAACTGCCATTAAAAAATTAGATTATAATAGGTTCTTCGGTTGGATGTGAAAGACATCTATTGTTCAAAATAAATTTTTCTTTACTGTTCTCTATCTATTTATTCTCTAAATCATACTCCCTTCATAAAAAAGGGGGGTGTGTAAAAATCGCATAAAATATTACTAACAACAATCCCCTATGCCAAATATAATTGATTGAAGTTGATAAAATACAAACAAAAAAGAAAAGATTGTGCGTTTAGTTTTCTTTCTATTTTCGTCGTGTTACATTTATACATGTAATAAAATACATCAAAAGGTTAATAACCCAACCCCTCTATCGCTTAATTAAAAAACTTTAATAATTTTCTATTATATTAATTAATTTAATTGGTCAAACTCGAAGAAAGAGTACACCCAACTTTAATTCTCAAATTCGAGTGGGACTAGTAGTTAATCTGTTAAAGGATACAAAATATATATCTATAATTTTTTTATTATATTATATAATTTTTTTATTATATATATATATTATAAAAGGCATTTTATTTGCCCTTTTTTTTTATTTTACATAAAATAAAGTGTTGGATATCATAGCATTTCCTACAAATAGCTTTTATTGTAATGGAAGACAATCAATTAGTTACAAAACAAATTGTTTAATGATTCTGAATAACCAAATTACAATTACAATAAATAGTTTTTATGGGTCAAGTTATGCGCTTTATGATTCATACCAAACACTGTTTTTGGTGTAATTATCTATCCTCGCTCTATAGATATAAAAGATATAAATAAATTATTGTAATACGTAATAATTAGAATGCAAATTTTATTTAAGTTTTATTTTATATATCTTAATTTTTT